GCTAACGTAGCTTAATCAAAGCATATCACTGAAGATGTTAAGATGAGCCCTAGAAAGCTCCGTGAGCACAAAAGCTTGGTCCTGACTTTACTATCAACTTTAGCTATACTTACACATGCAAGTCTCCGCGCCCCCGTGAGAATGCCCTAATAGTTCCCTGCCCGGGAACAAGGAGCTGGTATCAGGCACACTTAACCAGTAGCCCACAACACCTTGCTTTGCCACACCCTCAAGGGTACTCAGCAGTGATAAACATTAAACCATAAGTGAAAACTTGACTTAGTTAAAGCTAAGAGGGCCGGTCAAACTCGTGCCAGCCACCGCGGTTATACGAGAGGCCCAAGTTGATAGTCTACGGCGTAAAGCGTGGTTAGAAAGATCTTACAACTAAAGCCGAACGCCTTCAAGGCTGTTATACGCTTCCGAAGGTGAGAAGCCCACCCACGAAAGTGGCTTTACAACTTTGAATCCACGAAAGCTGGGGTACAAACTGGGATTAGATACCCCACTATGCCCAGCCTTAAACATTGATAACAACATACACCTGTTATCCGCCTGGGGACTACGAGCATAAGCTTAAAACCCAAAGGACTTGGCGGTGCTTTAGACCCACCTAGAGGAGCCTGTTCTAGAACCGATAATCCCCGTTCAACCTCACCCTTCTTTGTTTTACCCGCCTATATACCGCCGTCGTCAGCTTACCCTGTGAAGGATGCATAGTAAGCAAAATTGGTACAACCCTAAACGCCAGGTCGAGGTGTAGCGTATAGAGGGGGAAGAAATGGGCTACATTCTCTAATTATAGAGAAAACGAATGATGGACTGAAATACACATCTGAAGGAGGATTTAGCAGTAAGCAGGAAATAGAGTGTCCCGCTGAAATTGGCCCTGAAGCGCGCACACACCGCCCGTCACTCTCCCCAAACTAATTGAATCTAATTAAATAAAAATCCACGCCAGTAAAGGGGAGGCAAGTCGTAACATGGTAAGTGTACCGGAAGGTGTACTTGGAAAAACTCAGGGTATAGTTAAGTAGCTAAAACGGCTCCCTTACACCGAGCAGTCACCCGCGCAAATCGGGTTACCCTGACGCCCATTAGCTAGCCGCCTTCACCAAAAACAACAAATCCCTATAAATAACCCCTAAAACACTTAACAACACTAAACAAATCATTTTTCCCCCCAAGTACGGGCGACAGAAAAGGAACCATCGCGCCATAGAAAAAGTACCGCAAGGGAACGCTGAAAGAGAAATGAAATAACCCAGTAAAGCTCAAAAAAGCAGAGATTTAAGCTCGTACCTTTTGCATCATGATTTAGCTAGAACATCTCAAGCAAAGAGCACTTTAGTTTGATACCCCGAAACTATGTGAGCTACTCCAAGACAGCCTAAAATTAGGGCGAACCCGTCTCTGTGGCAAAAGAGTGGGAAGAGCTTTGAGTAGAGGTGACAGACCTACCGAACTTAGTTATAGCTGGTTGCCTGAGAAATGAATAGGAGTTCAGCCTCTCGGATTCTCCCATCACCCCCACCACCCAACAGTTAAAAGAAGCCAAGAGAGTTAGTCAAAGGGGGTACAGCCCCTTTGACATAAGACACAACTTTCCCAGGAGGATAAAGATTATACCCAACTATTAAGGTTAAATGTTTTGGTGGGCCTAAAAGCAGCCATCCCCATAGAATGCGTTAAAGCTCAGACATACCTCTCCACCCCCAATCCCAACAATTCAATCTTAATCCCCTATTACTACCAGGCCGCCCCATGCAAACATGGGAGCGATTATGCTAATATGCGTAATAAGAGGGCATTAGCCCCTCTCCCAGCACAAGTGTACCTCGGAACGGACCCCCCGCCGAACCTTAACGACCCCAAACAAAGAGGGCCATGAACAACAAACCCATTAACTAGAAGAACACTCAACCACATTCAATCGTTAAACCCACACTGGTGTGCTTTTTAGGAAAGACTAAAAGAAAAAGAAGGAACTCGGCAAACATATATAAAGCCTCGCCTGTTTACCAAAAACATCGCCTCTTGCAAGTTAACGAATAAGAGGTCCTGCCTGCCCGGTGACCATGAGTTCAACGGCCGCGGTATTTTGACCGTGCAAAGGTAGCGCAATCACTTGTCTTTTAAATGAAGACCCGTATGAATGGCAAGACGAGGGCTTGACTGTCTCCTTTTTCAAGTCAATGAAATTGATCTTCCCGTGCAGAAGCGGGAATTATCACATAAGACGAGAAGACCCTATGAAGCTTTAGACACTAAGGCAGATCACGTTAAAACTTCCTAACAAAGAACTAAACTAAATGATTCCTGTCCTGATGTCTTTGGTTGGGGCGACCACGGGGAAGCACAAAACCCCCGCGTGGACTGAGAGTACACCCCTCCACCCCTACTCTCACAACTAAGAGCCTCCGCTCTAATTAACAGAATTTCTGACCAAAAATGATCCGGCAGTGCCGATCAACGAACCGAGTTACTCTAGGGATAACAGCGCAATCCTCTTTTAGAGCCCATATCGACAAGAGGGTTTACGACCTCGATGTTGGATCAGGACATCCTAATGGTGCAGCCGCTATTAAGGGTTCGTTTGTTCAACGATTAAAGTCCTACGTGATCTGAGTTCAGACCGGAGTAATCCAGGTCAGTTTCTATCTATGCCATGATCTTTTCTAGTACGAAAGGACCGAAAAGAAGGGGCCCATGCTTCAAGTACGCCCCATCCTTACTTAATGCAATCAACTAAAATAAACAAAAGGACATACCCCGCCCGTCAAAGAAAATGACATGTTAAGGTGGCAGAACCCGGCAATTGCAAAAGATCTAAGCCCTTTCTACAGAGGTTCAAATCCTCTCCTTAACTATGATTCACACTCTTCTAACACACATTGTTAACCCCCTAGCCTTCATTGTTCCTGTCCTCCTAGCCGTGGCTTTCCTTACCCTCCTTGAACGAAAAGTGCTCGGCTACATGCAACTACGGAAAGGCCCTAACATCGTAGGGCCCTACGGTCTACTACAACCCATCGCTGACGGCGTAAAACTCTTTATCAAAGAACCTATCCGCCCCTCTACCTCATCCCCTATCCTATTTATTGCCACCCCTATGCTGGCCCTTACACTAGCCCTCACACTCTGAGCACCCATACCCATACCCCACCCCGTCATTGACCTTAACCTCGGTATCTTATTTATTTTAGCCCTTTCTAGCCTAGCCGTCTACTCAATCCTTGGGTCAGGCTGAGCATCCAATTCAAAATATGCCCTTATTGGGGCTCTTCGGGCCGTAGCCCAAACCATTTCCTATGAAGTCAGCCTCGGACTAATTCTCCTAAGCATCATTATTTTTACGGGGGGCTTTACTCTTCAAACCTTTAACGTTGCCCAAGAGAGCATCTGACTAGTCCTCCCGGCCTGACCTCTAGCTGCAATATGATACATTTCTACACTGGCAGAAACCAACCGAGCCCCCTTCGATCTCACCGAAGGCGAGTCCGAACTAGTCTCTGGGTTTAACGTTGAATATGCAGGAGGTCCATTTGCCTTGTTTTTCCTGGCAGAATACGCTAACATTCTACTCATAAACACGCTTTCAGCCACCCTCTTCCTAGGAGCCGCCTACACACCTGCATTCCCCGAACTAACCGCCATCAACTTAATAACCAAAGCAGCCCTTCTTTCAGTCCTCTTCCTATGAGTCCGAGCCTCCTATCCCCGATTCCGATACGACCAACTTATGCACTTAATTTGAAAAAACTTCCTCCCACTTACACTTGCCCTAGTTATCTGACACCTAGCCCTTCCTATTGCATTTGCAGGGCTGCCCCCTCAGCTCTAACCCGTGGAGTTGTGCCTGAAATAAAGGGCCACTTTGATAGAGTGACTCATGGAGGTTAAATTCCTCCCAACTCCTTAGAAAGAAGGGGTTCGAACCCTACCCGCAGAGATCAAAACTCTAAGTGCTTCCACTACACCACTTCCTAGCAAAGTCAGCTAATAAAGCTTTTGGGCCCATACCCCAAAAATGTAGGTTAAAAACCTGCCTTCGCTTATGACTCCGCACGTCTTGGCTACACTTTTGTTGACATTAGGCATTGGAACCACAATTACATTCGCAAGCTCCCACTGATTCCTTGCCTGAATAGGCCTTGAAATTAATACCCTCGCCATCCTGCCCCTAATAGCCCAATTTCACCACCCCCGAGCAGTTGAGGCAACACTTAAATACTTTCTTACGCAAGCCACGGCAGCCTCAACACTACTCTTTGCTACCACAACAAATGCCTGACTAAGCGGCCAATGGGATATTCAACATATGACACACCCCCTTCCCATCACTCTCTTCACCCTCGCCCTCGCCCTCAAGATCGGCCTTGCCCCTTTACACATTTGACTCCCCGAAGTACTTCAAGGACTCGACCTCGGCACAGGTCTTATTTTATCCACCTGACAAAAACTTGCCCCGTTTGCCTTACTACTTCAAATTCATCCCGCAAATTCCACCCTCCTAATCATCCTAGGCCTTGCCTCAACATTAATCGGAGGATGAGGAGGATTAAATCAAACCCAACTACGGAAAGTCCTAGCCTACTCCTCAATTGCCCACCTCGGCTGAATAGTGCTAGTATTACAATTCGCCCCAGTCCTGACTCTATTAACACTAATTATGTACCTTATCATAACCTTCTCCACATTTCTTGTTTTTAAACTAAGCAATGCAACCAATATTAATGCACTAGCAACCTCCTGAACCAAGGCCCCCGCCCTCACTGCACTCACACCCCTTATCCTCCTATCTCTCGGAGGCCTGCCCCCACTCTCTGGCTTTATACCAAAATGGCTTATCCTTCAAGAACTGGCCAAACAAGACCTAGCCCTCACCGCCACCCTAGCCGCACTAACTGCACTTCTCAGCCTATATTTTTACCTACGCCTATCATACGCTATGGCCCTCACAATATTCCCCAACAATTTAACAGGCACAGCCCCTTGACGTCTCCAGTCAACCCAAACCACGCTTCCACTTGCCCTTTCAATTGCAGCAACCCTTATACTTCTTCCACTCACCCCAACAATCGTAACAATAATAATCCCCTAAGAGACTTAGGATAGCACAAGACCAAGGGCCTTCAAAGCCCTCAGCGGGGGTGAAAATCCCCCAGTCTCTGTTAGGACTTGCAGGACACTAACCCACATCTCCTGTATGCAAAACAGACACTTTAATTAAGCTAAAGCCCTAACTAGACAGGCAGGCCTCGATCCTACAAACTCTTAGTTAACAGCTAAGCGCTCAAACCAGCGAGCATCCGTCTACCTTTCCCCCGCCCTGCAGAGACTAAGGCGGGGGAAAGCCCCGGCAGGGGCTAACCTGCTTCTTAAGATTTGCAATCTTATATGTTAAACACCTCGGGGCTTGGTAAGAAGAGGATTTTAACCTCTGTCTATGGGGCTACAATCCACCGCTTAAAACTCAGCCATCCTACCTATGGCAATCACACGTTGATTCTTTTCCACCAATCACAAAGACATTGGCACCCTCTACCTAGTTTTCGGTGCATGGGCCGGAATGGCAGGCACAGCCTTAAGCCTCCTGATCCGGGCCGAGCTGAGCCAGCCCGGCTCACTCCTTGGAGACGACCAAATTTATAACGTAATTGTTACAGCACATGCCTTCGTTATAATTTTCTTTATAGTAATGCCCGTTATAATTGGGGGTTTTGGAAACTGACTTATTCCCCTAATGATCGGGGCCCCCGATATAGCATTCCCTCGAATAAATAATATGAGCTTTTGGCTGCTTCCCCCCTCCTTCCTTCTACTTTTAACCTCTTCAGGGGTAGAAGCAGGAGCCGGAACCGGATGAACAGTCTACCCCCCGCTCGCCGGTAATCTCGCCCACGCGGGGGCCTCTGTTGACCTGGCAATCTTTTCTCTTCACCTTGCCGGTGTCTCGTCAATTCTCGGAGCTATTAACTTTATTACAACAATCATCAATATGAAACCCCCCGCTATTTCCCAGTACCAAACACCCCTGTTTGTCTGAGCGGTCCTAATTACGGCCGTCCTCCTACTACTCTCACTTCCAGTCCTAGCTGCTGGCATTACAATGCTCCTAACAGATCGTAACCTGAATACAACCTTCTTCGACCCCGGGGGAGGAGGAGACCCAATCCTTTATCAACACCTATTCTGATTCTTCGGCCACCCAGAAGTTTACATTTTAATTCTCCCAGGATTTGGCATAGTCTCACATATTGTTGCCTACTACGCCGGCAAAAAAGAACCCTTCGGCTACATGGGTATGGTGTGAGCTATAATGGCTATCGGCCTTCTCGGTTTCATCGTCTGAGCCCACCACATGTTCACAGTCGGAATGGACGTAGACACACGGGCCTATTTTACATCCGCTACTATGATCATTGCTATTCCAACGGGTGTAAAAGTCTTCAGCTGACTCGCAACTCTTCACGGAGGGGCCCTAAAATGAGAGGCCCCACTTCTGTGAGCACTCGGCTTTATTTTCCTCTTCACAGTGGGAGGACTAACCGGGATCGTATTGGCCAACTCCTCTTTAGATATTGTCCTTCATGATACATATTACGTAGTTGCCCACTTCCACTACGTCCTCTCCATAGGAGCAGTGTTTGCTATCATGGGTGGCTTCATGCACTGATTCCCCCTATTCACTGGTTATACTTTCCACAGCACTTGGGCCAAAGCACAATTTGCAATCATGTTTACAGGGGTAAATCTCACCTTCTTCCCCCAGCATTTCTTAGGACTTGCTGGAATACCTCGTCGATACTCAGACTACCCTGACGCATACACACTATGAAATACTATTTCTTCCCTAGGTTCTATGGTCTCTCTTGTTGCAGTAATCGTCCTTCTCTTTATTATTTGAGAAGCCTTCGCTGCTAAACGTGAAGTTCTAGAAGTTCCCCTCACATCTACTAACGTAGAATGACTACACGGCTGCCCTCCCCCCTACCACACCTTCGAACAGCCCCCCTTTGTGATAGTTCAGTATAATCGTACGAGAAAGGGAGGAATTGAACCCCCGTGAATTGGTTTCAAGCCAATCACATAACCGCTCTGCCACTTTCTTATAAGACACTAGTAAAGTACTTACACTGCCTTGTCAAGGCAGTATCGTGGGTTAAACCCCCGCGTGTCTTGCACCACTAATGGCACATCCCGCCCAGCTAGGATTTCAAGATGCAACTTCCCCTCTTATGGAGGAACTCCTTCATTTTCACGACCACGCTTTAATAATTGTCCTCCTCATCAGCGTAATAGTACTTTACATTATTGTGTGCATAATCTCCACTAAACTTTCAGACAAGCTTATCCTTGACTCCCAAGAAATTGAAATCATTTGAACGGTGCTCCCTGCAATTACTCTGATTCTAATTGCCCTTCCATCTCTTCGCATTCTTTATCTAATAGACGAAATCAATGACCCCCACCTCACAATTAAAGCGATGGGCCATCAATGATACTGAACCTACGAGTATACTGATTATGAAGATCTCAGCTTTGACTCGTATATGCTTCCCACGCAAGACCTTACTCCTGGCCAGTTCCGACTCTTAGAAACAGACCACCGCATGGTAATCCCAGTCGAATCCCCAATTCGAGTTCTAATCTCCGCTGAAGACGTACTCCATTCATGAGCGGTCCCAACCATGGGCATTAAAATAGATGCAGTCCCCGGCCGACTAAACCAAACAACCTTTATATCTGCTCGCCCCGGAGTTTATTACGGACAATGCTCCGAAATTTGCGGGGCAAACCACAGCTTTATACCAATTGTAGTTGAAGCAGTGCCCCTAAATCACTTTGAAGCCTGAACCACCCTGATACTTGAAGAAGCCTCGCTAAGAAGCTAAATAGGGCCTAGCGTTAGCCTTTTAAGCTAAAGACTGGTGGCCCCCAACCACCCTTAGCGACATGCCCCAACTAAATCCATCCCCCTGACTTGCCATTATAGTCTTCTCATGAATGATGTTCCTAATTATTGTTCCCCCCAAAATCCTCGCTCACATCTTCCCCAACGAACCAGCCTCCCGAAGCATAGAAGAGTCCCAGACAGGCTCTTGATCCTGACCATGAGTGTAAGCCTTTTTGACCAATTTGCATCCCCTGTTTTTATAGGCATCCCACTATTAGCCCTCGCCCTCACCCTGCCCTGAGTGCTCTTCCCCACCCCGTCAGCTCGATGGCTCAGCAACCGCCTACTAACCCTTCAAGGCTGATTTATTAACCGATTTACTCAGCAAATCCTAATGCCACTAAACCTAGGCGGACATAAATGAGCCCTAATCCTAACCTCTCTAATAGTTTTCCTAATTACTCTCAATATCCTAGGACTCCTCCCTTACACCTTCACCCCGACTACACAACTATCCCTCAACCTAGGCCTCGCAGTTCCACTCTGATTAGCTACAGTCCTCATTGGCCTGCGAAACCAACCAACAGCTGCCCTCGGACACCTTCTACCAGAAGGCACTCCAGTCCCACTTATTCCCATCCTGATTATCATCGAGACAATCAGCCTATTCATTCGTCCCCTGGCGCTAGGCGTTCGACTAACTGCTAATCTTACAGCCGGCCACCTACTTATGCAACTGACTTCCACAGCCGCCTTTGTTATACTTTCTATAATGCCTGCAGTCGCAGCTCTCACAACAATTCTTCTACTTATACTGACCCTTTTAGAAGTAGCCGTAGCAATAATCCAAGCCTACGTCTTTGTTCTTCTACTCAGCCTGTACCTACAAGATAATACATAATGGCCCACCAAGCACACGCATATCACATAGTAGACCCAAGCCCCTGGCCCCTAACAGGCGCCATTGCCGCCCTGCTCCTAACATCAGGTCTCGCAATCTGGTTTCACTTTAATTCCCTAATCCTTCTATCTCTCGGCCTCATCCTGCTCCTCCTGACAATATACCAATGATGACGAGATATCATTCGAGAAAGCACATTCCAAGGACACCACACTCCCCCCGTCCAAAAAGGCCTCCGATTTGGTATAATTTTATTCATTACATCAGAAGTTTTCTTCTTCTTAGGCTTCTTCTGAGCTTTCTACCACTCAAGTCTTGCCCCCACTCCTGAGCTAGGTGGCTGCTGACCCCCTACCGGCATTACCACATTAGACCCATTCGAAGTTCCCCTACTCAATACCGCCGTCCTTCTAGCCTCAGGGGTGACAGTAACCTGAGCACACCACAGCATTATAGAAGGTGAGCGGAAGCAAGCAATTCACTCCCTAACCCTTACCATTCTCCTTGGATTTTACTTTACCTTCCTCCAAGCCATAGAGTACTACGAAGCCCCTTTTACAATTGCAGATGGAGTTTATGGCTCTACATTCTTTGTAGCCACCGGCTTCCATGGGCTCCACGTCATTATTGGCTCCACATTCCTGGCCGTCTGCCTACTCCGCCAAGTTCAATACCACTTTACATCCGAGCACCACTTTGGATTCGAAGCAGCCGCTTGGTATTGACACTTCGTAGACGTTGTTTGATTATTCCTATACATCTCTATCTACTGATGAGGCTCATAATCTTTCTAGTATCAAATAAGTATTAGTGACTTCCAATCACCAGGTCTTGGTTAAAGCCCAAGGAAAGATAATGAATTTAATTACAACTATTATTATCATTACCGCCCTACTCTCAACTATTTTGGCCATCGTATCATTCTGACTACCCCAAATGACCCCCGACCATGAAAAACTCTCCCCGTACGAATGCGGCTTTGACCCTCTAGGCTCTGCCCGGCTACCTTTCTCCCTCCGATTCTTTCTCGTCGCCATCCTATTCTTATTATTTGACCTAGAAATCGCCCTGCTCCTACCCCTCCCATGAGGAGACCAACTAGCCTCCCCCCTCCTAACCTTTTTCTGAGCCTCAGCTGTTCTGGCCCTCCTTACCTTAGGTCTGGTTTATGAATGACTTCAGGGGGGCCTAGAATGGGCTGAATAGGTGATTAGTTTAAAAAAAACTTTTGATTTCGGCTCAAAGACTTATGGTTAAAGTCCACACTCACCTAATGACCCCCGTTCACTTCGCCTTCTCCTCAGCTTTCATCCTCGGATTAACCGGCCTAGCATTCCATCGAGAGCACCTCCTTTCAGCCCTGCTATGCCTGGAGGGGATAATACTCTCCCTGTTTATTGCCATCTCCCTCTGAACCCTTCAACTAGACTCAACAAGCTTCTCAGCCTCCCCCATACTTCTACTAGCATTCTCAGCCTGTGAGGCAAGCGCAGGACTCGCACTGTTAGTTGCCACCGCTCGTACCCACGGCACCGACCGACTACAAAACCTAAGCCTTCTACAATGCTAAAAATTCTCCTCCCCACCCTCATACTTGTACCGACAGCATGACTTTCCCCCGCCAAATGACTGTGACCCACCACACTAATGCACAGCCTACTAATTGCCCTAATCAGCCTCAGCTGACTGAAAAATTTATCAGAAACAGGCTGAACCTTTCTCAACCCGTATATAGCAACAGACCCCCTCTCAACCCCCCTCCTGGTACTTACTTGCTGGCTCCTCCCCCTTATGATCCTTGCAAGCCAAAACCACACAGCCCTCGAGCCCATTAATCGCCAACGAATATATATTACGCTCCTAATCTCCCTACAAATCTTTCTCATCCTGGCCTTCGGCGCTACCGAGATCATTATATTCTACGTAATATTTGAGGCCACTTTAATTCCAACCCTTTTCCTCATCACCCGGTGAGGAAACCAGGCAGAACGCCTCAACGCAGGCACTTACTTTTTATTTTACACCCTAGCTGGCTCACTCCCACTACTTGTTGCCCTCCTCCTCCTTCAAAATAGTACCGGGACCCTTTCCCTTCTCACCCTACAATTCTCAAATGTCACCCAACTTACCACCTACGCAGACAAGCTCTGATGAGCAGGTTGTTTACTAGCATTTCTAGTAAAAATGCCACTCTACGGCGTCCACCTCTGGCTTCCCAAAGCCCACGTTGAGGCCCCAATTGCAGGCTCTATGGTCCTCGCTGCTGTCCTCCTAAAACTCGGGGGCTACGGCATGATACGAATTATCCCCTCATTAGAACCCCTAACCAAAGAATTAAGCTACCCCTTTATTATCCTAGCACTCTGGGGTGTAATTATAACGGGCTCAATCTGCTTACGTCAGACCGACTTAAAGTCCCTCATTGCCTACTCATCCGTGGGCCATATGGGTTTAGTGGTGGGCGGAATTCTCATCCAAACCCCCTGAGGATTTACAGGGGCCTTAATTCTTATAATTGCACATGGACTCACCTCCTCTGCCTTGTTCTGCCTGGCCAACACCAATTATGAGCGAACCCACAGCCGAACAATACTCCTTGCTCGAGGCCTTCAAATAGCTCTCCCCCTAATAGCAGCCTGATGATTCCTAGCCAGCCTTGCCAACCTGGCTCTCCCCCCACTACCCAATCTTATAGGGGAATTAATAATTATCACCTCACTATTCAACTGATCCTGGTGAACTCTTGCACTTACAGGGGCCGGAACTCTTATCACCGCAGGCTACTCCCTCTATATATTCTTAATGACCCAACGAGGCCCGCTTCCTACACACATCATCGCCCTCGAGCCCTCCCACTCTCGAGAACATCTTCTAGTAGCCCTCCACTTACTCCCCCTCCTCCTCCTAATCCTCAAGCCCGAATTAACTTGAGGCTGGACCGCCTGTAGACATAGTTTAACAAAAACATTAGATTGTGATTCTAAAAATAGGGGTTGAACCCCTCTTGTCCACCGAGAGAGGCTCGCAGCAACAAAAACTGCTAATTTTTGCACCCTTGGTTGGACCCCAAGGCTCGCTCGCCCCGCTTCTAAAGGATAACAGCTCATCCGTTGGTCTTAGGAACCAAAAACTCTTGGTGCAAATCCAAGTAGCAGCTATGCATGCTACCCCCCTGATAATAGCCTCAAGCCTAATCATCATCTTCTTTCTCTTATCGTATCCGGTCTTTACAACCCTCAGCCCCCGCCCCCAAGCCTCCGACTGAGCCCTCTCCCAGGTCAAAACAGCAGTAAAACTAGCTTTTTTTACCAGCCTTCTCCCTCTCTTCCTGTTTATTAATGAAGGCGCAGAAACAATCGTCACCAACTGAACCTGAATAAACACTCTCACCTTTGATATTAATATTAGCTTTAAATTTGACCACTATTCTATTATCTTCACCCCCATTGCCCTTTACGTTACCTGGTCCATTCTTGAGTTTGCATCCTGATACATGCACTCAGACCCCTTCATGAACCGATTCTTCAAATACCTCCTTATCTTCCTGATTGCCATGATTACCCTCGTCACAGCAAACAACATATTCCAACTCTTTATCGGCTGGGAGGGTGTAGGAATTATGTCCTTCCTCCTAATCGGCTGGTGATACGGACGAGCAGACGCCAATACTGCCGCCCTCCAGGCTGTCCTCTACAACCGAGTCGGGGATGTCGGCCTTATCTTTGCTATAGCATGAATAGCAACTAATCTCAATTCTTGAGAGATGCAACAAATATTTACAGCAGCTAAAGATCAAGATCTCACCTTCCCTCTCTTAGGGCTAATCCTCGCTGCAACCGGCAAATCAGCCCAATTTGGACTTCATCCCTGACTCCCCTCTGCTATAGAAGGCCCCACACCGGTCTCCGCCCTACTACACTCTAGCACCATGGTGGTTGCTGGCATCTTCCTTCTTATCCGAATGAGCCCCCTTTTAGAAAACAACCAAACAGCTCTCACCACCTGCCTCTGCCTAGGCGCTCTAACCACACTATTTACTGCCACATGTGCCCTCACCCAAAATGACATCAAAAAAATTGTTGCTTTCTCCACATCAAGCCAATTAGGACTAATAATAGTAACCATCGGACTTAACCAACCCCAACTTGCCTTCCTCCACATCTGCACCCACGCCTTCTTTAAAGCAATACTTTTCCTCTGCTCAGGCTCAATTATCCACAGCCTTAATGACGAACAGGATATCCGAAAAATAGGAGGCATGCACTACCTCACACCCTTCACTTCCTCCTGCCTTACTATTGGCTCCCTCGCCCTCACAGGAACTCCCTTCCTAGCAGGGTTCTTTTCAAAAGACGCCATTATTGAAGCACTCAACACATCCCATCTCAACGCCTGAGCCCTTATTCTTACCCTCCTAGCCACTTCTTTCACAGCCATCTACAGCCTCCGAGTAGTCTTCTTCGTCTCCATGGGTCACCCCCGATTTAATTCATTCTCCCCCATCAATGAGAATAACTCAGCAGTAATTAACCCAATTAAACGCCTAGCCTGAGGGAGCATCATTGCTGGCCTCTTAATTACCTCAAGCATTACTCCCCTAAAAACACCCATTATAACCATGCCCCCCCTCTTAAAACTAGCCGCTTTAACTGTCACCATCTTGGGCCTTCTATTAGCACTAGAACTCGCATCACTAACAAACAAACAATTTAAACCTACCCCAACATTAGCCTCCCACCACTTCTCTAATATACTTGGATTCTTCCCAGCCATCGTACACCGTACACTCCCTAAAATTAATTTAATACTAGGCCAAGCAATTGCCAGCCAAATAGTCGACTCAACCTGGCTAGAGAAGTCGGGCCCTAAAGCCCTCGCCTCACTTAACCGACCCCTGGTCACAACCACAAGCAACTCCCAGCAGGGAATAATTAAAACATTCCTCACCTTCTTCCTGCTAACACTGGCACTCACCACCGTATTAATTATTCTTAGACAGCCCGAACAGTTCCTCGAGCCAAACCCCGCGTCAACTCAAGCACCACCAGTAATGTTAAAAACAACACCCAGGCGCTGATTATTAACATGCCCCCGCCACCTGCGTACATCAGAGCTACACCCCCCGAATCACCTCGCAATACAAACATCTCTCCTAACTCATCCACGGGCACCCAAGAAGTCTCGTATCACCCGCCTCAAAATAAAACTGAAGCCATAACCACCCCGACCAAGTAAGCAAAAACATGCACTATGACAGAACGGCTCCCTCAGCTCTCTGGATAAGGCTCGGCAGCAAGAGCTGCCGAGTACGCAAACACTACAAGCATGCCCCCCAGGTAAATTAAAAATAAAACTAAAGACAAAAAATGGCCTCCGTGCCCCACCAAAACCCCACACCCTAAGCCTGCTACCACAACTAAACCCAAAGCCGCAAAATAGGGCGAAGGATTTGAAGCGACCGCCGCCAACCCTAGCACTAACCCAAATAAAAATAAAATCATAACATAGGTCATAGTTTCTGCCAGGACTCTAACCAGGACTAATGGCTTGAAAAACCACCGTTGTTATTCAACTACAAAAACCTTAATGGCAAGCCTACGTAAAACCCACCCACTATTAAAAATCGCCAATGACGCACTAGTAGACCTCCCCGCCCCCTCGAACATTTCCGCCTGATGAAATTTTGGCTCCCTCCTTGGCCTTTGCTTAGCCATCCAAATTCTCACAGGACTCTTCCTTGCTATACATTACACATCTGATATTTCTATGGCCTTTTCATCCGTCGCACACATCTGCCGAGATGTAAATTTTGGCTGACTTATCCGAAACCTCCACGCCAACGGCGCTTCTTTCTTCTTCATTTGCCTCTACCTCCACATCGGACGAGGCCTTTATTATGGCTCCTACCTATACAAGGAAACATGAAATATTGGAGTAGTACTCTTCCTCCTAGTGATAATCACCGCTTTCGTCGGCTACGTTCTCCCCTGAGGCCAAATGTCATTCTGAGGGGCCACGGTCATTACAAATCTCTTATCTGCCGTACCCTATGTAGGCAACACCCTCGTTCAATGAATTTGAGGGGGCTTTTCAGTAGATAATGCCACCCTTACTCGATTTTTTGCCTTCCACTTCCTCATGCCTTTTATCGTTGCAGCCGCCACCCTCCTTCATCTGATTTTCCTGCACGAAACAGGCTCAAACAACCCACTAGGACTCAACTCAGACGCAGACAAAATCCCATTCCACCCCTACTTCACCTACAAAGACCTCTTAGGCTTTGCAGTCTTAATCATCTGCCTCACCGCCCTGGCCCTCTTCTCACCCAACCTCCTAGGCGACCCCGACAATTTCACCCCGGCAAACCCACTTGTCACCCCACCACATATCAAGCCAGAATGGTACTTCCTATTTGCCTACGCCATCCTTCGCTCAATTCCCAACAAACTGGGCGGAGTCCTAGCCCTGCTCGCCTCCATTCTCATCCTCATAGTAGTCCCCTTCCTCCACACCTCCAAACAACGAACACTAACGTTCCGACCTGTCAGCCAGTTCCTCTTCTGAGCACTTATCGCAGACGTCCTCATCTTAACCTGAATCGGAGGCATGCCTGTAGAACACCCATTCATCATTATTGGCCAAGTTGCATCCGTCCTATATTTTTCTATCTTCCTCATTCTTTTCCCAATAGCAGGATGACTAGAAAACAAAATTTTTAAATGATACTGCACTAGTAGCTCAGCTTCAGAGCGCCGGTCTTGTAAACCGGATGTCGAGGGTTAAACTCCCCCCTACTGCTTGTCAAAGAGAAAGGAATTTAACCTCCACCACTAATTCCCAAAACTAGCATTCTAAACTAAACTACTCTTTGTTCGAGTACAGAAATGTACATATACATATATGTATATACACCATACATTTATATTAACCATAATCAATAGTAATCAAGTACATATATGTTTTATCAACATTTCTAGGTGTTTACCATTCATACATCACCATCTCAATAAAGGTATACATAAAGCAATAATAATAAAGTCCAACATTTAACTATTTAGACCTGGCGAAACTTATGGTTCTAATAGTTCCGTCCATAAGTCTAGATATACCATGCATTCAACATCTCGTCAAACTCAAAATCTTAATGTAATAAGAACCGACCATCAGTTGATTTCTTAATGCTCACGGTTATTGAAGGTGAGGGACAACTATTGTGGGGGTTTCACAATATGAATTATTCCTGGCATTTGGTTCCTACTTCAGGGCCATTGATTGGTATCATTCCTCACACTTTCATTGACGCTTGCATAAGTTAATGGTGGTAATACATAAGCGGGAGCACCCCCCATGCCGAGCGTTCTTTCTAGAGGGTCACTGGTATTTTTTTTTCTCTTTCCTTTTCACTTTGCATTTCACAGTGCGCGCAAACTATATTCATAAGGTCGGACTCCACCTCTGTCTGAGTTATAATGGTGAGTGGTGATGGTCATAACTCAAGAATCACATATTAGGATATCAAGTGCATAAGTCATGACTTGTTACCTGGGAGATACCTAAGATGCCCCTGGGTTTTCGCGCGTCAAACCCCCCTACCCCCCTAAACTCCTGGGATCACTAACACTCCTGCAAACCCCCCGGAAACAGGAAAACCCCTAGTAGTACGTTTTAAACCCAAAATGCACTTTTTACATTATTTTTTGTAATTCCCCTGACATCACTAACACTCTTACAAATCCTCCAAAGACAGGGAAGCCCTTGGTAACATATTTTTAACCCTAAAGTGCACTTATTTACATTATTAAAATAATGCGCAT